TCAAGAAAGGTTCCAGAAGATGTTAATCGTAAATAAGAAGATTGTTTACGAAGAAAAACGAATAAAAATTCGCATTCAGATACATAAGAATTATATAGGAACAAAAATAGTCTTTTATTTTCTTTTGAAAAAACGTAAATTGATTTCTTCGGAGTAATGAGACTATTCCAATTATGATATTCGTGGAGAAAGAATCGCAATAAATGCAAAGATGGAACATCTTGGATCCGGCATTGAAGGATTTGAACCAAGATTTCAAAATGGATAGGATAGGGTATTAGTATATCTGACACATAATTTAAATGTGATAATTTGTCCTCTAAAAAGGGAAATAGTGAATGAATAGATCGTAAATTTTGACATTTTGGTATTTCTTTTTCTTCGGGAAAAGATACTAATCGCAGCGAGAATGGAATTTCCACAATGACCGCAAAACCTTCTGATATCATCTGAGAAAAAAAATGAGAATAAAAATAATTGTTGTGCCCAACGAATCGATTTTGGTTAGAATAATTAACCGAATTAATCAAATAATTCTGTTGATACATTCGAATAATTAAACGTTTCACAAGTACTGAACTAGATTTATTGTCATAACCAATAATTTCCACGGGTTCGTAAAAAATCGAATCCTTTAAACCATGATCATGAGCAAACGCGTAAATATACTCCTGAAAAAGAAGCGGATATAGGAAGTGTTGTTGCCGAGATCTATCTTTTTCTAAATATCCTTGTAATTCTTCCATTTACATTTCTACTCTACTTGAGCCAGAGGCAGGAGGTTTTTCTTGGTTTATCAAATGATACATACATAGTGCAAAATGGTCAGAACAGGGTATTACATATTGTATTATGTATATACTATAGTAAGAAAAAATATATACCCCGGAAAAGAAACAGGGAGTCCAATCAACAGATCCTTTTACCTTCCTTTTCTATCCAATTGGTTTATGTTCGTTATAATTACAACAGGAGAAAAATCCTTTATTTTTGCAACCCAATCGCTCTTTTGACTTTGGAATAAATTCTATTAATCAATATACTGTTTCTTCTACACATCCGTCTACAATCCATAATAAAGAATAATTAGGATTCTGAAAAAAAAAGAAAAAATCAATGGTTCACTCACAGAAGAACCCACTCTTTCCCGCATTAGGCACTAATTCATTTTTAACGTCTAATTAGATCGGGTAATCATTCCAATTAAGAACATAAGCTCGTTGCTTTTTATTTTACCAGAATTGGAGCCATAGAGCTCTATCCATTTATTCAATAGACCCAACTATAAATGTGAATTTCTTTTGTCCCCTTCCAAAAATCAAAACAATCTTTTGGAACTGTAACGATCCGGTAAGGATAAACTCAAAGTTCTACTTTAACTTTGACTTTCATTTCAAATTAAATAAATTAATAAAATAGAAAATCTAATAAAATAAAAAATTGATTTTATTACGACATGCTGTTTTTTCCATTCATTACCCTTGAGGATCAGTCGTGGTCTTATAGACTATACCAATAGTCTGGACGAATTCGTTGCTTCATCCAAATGTGTAAAAGATCATAGTCGCACTTAAAAGCCGAGTACTCTACCGTTGAGTTAGCAACCCGGATAAATAGGATATGTAGATACGATCGAAATACAAAAATCAATTGAATTGCACTGCACGACCCTATCAAAACATTGAACTAGCAACACATCGAAAAGAAAGATTTTCTGATCAATTAGAAATACAAAATACCAAAATGAGCAGATCGGATTAAAAATATTCCCAATCGCAATGTAAAAATTATGACAGACCACCCATTTTTTATCAAATTCTTTTTTGATTTTCCTTAAGAAAATACATCTTGTATGAGAGTAAATGCAGCAAGGCAAACCCATCATTTGAGTGAAGGAAACAAAAAAAACCAATATGGGGTGGGGATAAACAGCCCTATTTATCTACGATCGAATTATATTTGTTCGATACACCATTGTCAATATAAATGCAATGTTGAGAAAATAAATCAAGTAAATAAAATAAAGACTTGTGTTGGATTGGCACAACATAAACATAAATAAGAAATTGGAATGGAAAAAATTAAGGAAAAGGTAAAGAAAAAATCCCCGGTTTATTCAATCAATAAAAGTACGATAAGCAAGCTTAACCCCTTGTTTGTTGTTAAATTAAATTCCCCCACCAAAATATGAATAAAGCAAGAAAAAGGAAAATGGTGTGTAAATATAAATAATTACACAAGGATAGATACTAGTTACCCTTCCCTACTTTATTTTATTTATTTAACTATTTGGTTTTTTCCTTTAATTAACTCGAAGTTCTTTCTTTAAAGAATTCTGCCTTCCTTAAAATATCATAAACAGTTCCTGTGGGTTGAGCACCTTTTTCAAGGAAATATAGAATAGCAGGAACGTTTAAAGAAGTTTGATTCTTTATCGGATCGTAAAAACCTACTTTTCGAAGATCTCTTCCTTCTCTTCGGGATCGAACATCAATTGCAACGATTCGATAGATGGCTCATTGGGATAGATGTAAATAAACAATGCCCCCCCTAGAAACGTATAGGAGGTTTTTTCCTCATACGGCTCGAGAAAAATGATTCTAATTTCTGTATATAATAGCAAATGGATCCATAAAATCATGAATTTTACTATGATTTGAATTGAGTACTTTTTTCTTCTTCCTTACAGAAAAGGGAAGAAATCTCATTCATACTCATAACTCAAGTTGGGTAATTCTGACAATAAAATCCTTAGACATTTATTGAGCCGTCTCTAAACTCTTTTGTTTGTCTCATTTCGAATCTATTTTTATTCCTCAATCTGATCCAATTGTTGAGACAATTGAAAATAGTGTTTCCTTGTTTCGGAATCCTTTATCTTTGCTTTGTGAAATCATTGGGTTTAGACATTACCTCGGGGATCCTTATTCTTTTCAAAATGGCAGCAACATACCTTTTTTTGTTATTATATTCTATATAACATAGAATACGAACGATTGATTCCCTTGTGATACACTTTTCATCGAAATAGTTTTACCAATTTCGAAAAATTTGACTTTTCAAACTTGTTCTGAATTTGAACCTTTCGATTTAGAATTTATATATAGTGAGGATATACTTACAAAGTTGGTCTAACTTATTGATTTTCACTAACCCTAGATTCTTTCCCTTGAAAAATGAATCAATCCTTTCTTCTCGAGCTTCATCATGTACTATTTACTTATAACCCAAATAGGGTTCCGGGCAGAACAGAACAAACTATGTCGAGCCAAGAGCATCTTCATTACTATAGAAGATGGCAGATGTAAAAATCCACAGCCGATCATGTCCTTCAAGTCGCACGTTGCTTTCTACCACATCGTTTCAAACGAAGTTTTACCATAACATTCCTCTAATTGAAATTTCAAAGCGGTATGGAATTGATTCAATATAAAATCATGAATAGTCATTGGTTCAACCGGTATATAATAGTCCATACTTTCTATCTACGGATAAATAAGTATTTATCCGGATAAGGGTCAACAAGGATCAAATTTTTTGAATTTAACCCCATATTATATCATATGAATGAAAATATTTATTTATAAATAAGACGAATAAACGAGTTTGCTTAAGACTTATTTTATTATTTACATCTTCAACAGATTGTTCGAGACGATCAATCATGAAGGATCCAGTTTTCTCGAACAAATAAACTATAAACCTCCAAAAGAGGTTTCCGTTTCTATAGTAGAATACTAATTATTTACAATCCCGAAATCAAATCAATTAGTAACCAAATAAGCTATTCCAATGACCCGAAAAAGTCGAACTTTTGATAATATAGATTTCTAATACTTCTTCCAGTACCAATCAAGAAAAAAAAATGAAGTAAAAAAAAAAAAAAGATCTCGTGTAAGGTAAAATTAAGTTCCTTACGTTATTGTTATTCTTTCTTTCATCTGAAATAGAAAATCTGAATCAAGAATCAGAGAAGTATGATCTTTTCGGATCCATCATATACAACTAAGAGTTCTTACCTTAGCCGGGGTAATTCTAATTATAGATATTTTATAAATCACAGATCCTTTTCACTTAACCGAAAAGCCCTTGTTACTGAAATACAACAATACAATAAAAATACATAATATATATCATATAGGCATAGGCCTTGTTTTTTATACAGATTTTGTTTTACTTCAAATTCAAGAATTTTCGATCAATTCTAAAGTCAAGTACATGAAATATACGAATTTCTCCCCAATCACTACATTACATTGATTTACAATGGTTCATTTGAACCAGATAATATCTAAGATACAAAAAAATAAGGTCCAGATCAATCTGTTTTTCCTATTTTTTTTTTCTTTTACCGCGCCAACCCAACTTTAATTAGAAGTTTTAAGACCTGTGATGAAATTCAAAACTCCCCACTCTTTAATCTTTACATTCTATGTGGAATTGGATGGGATATCATTTATTTTCTTTTTATTGACTTGACTTTAGGTTTGGGGAAAGGGAATAGAGAGGTCTTTCTCTCACATTGTGATTCAGAATGCATCATGTGATAATTCCCATTTCATAGGTATTAGATATGGGACATAAAGTTTCTCTAAGAAACTAACTTCAAAATGAATATGAAATGAATATGAGTAGTACGAGCATATCCTGAATGTTTATGATATAATAGGCCAAAAATCTCTTTTTTGAATGAAAATAAGGATATTCAATTTTACTCACATTTGACACTTGATTCCGTTTGTGAGAAACCAAACGAATTCTCAGATATGATTCTTAGAACCATTCTGAAAATTAATAAGAAAAAATTTTTCCCTTTAACAAATTCTTGTTTCATGTGGAATGCAGTGTGATCCCATCTCTCGTTTCATGAAAAACGATCTGGGACGGAAGGATTCGAACCTCCGAATAACGGGACCAAAACCCGCAGCCTTACCGCTTGGCCACGCCCCATTTTGATTTCTATTCGATACTAATCAACAGTAATATTGGTATTGGTTATTCGTCAATCCCAACCCAAATACATAAAACCATATGGGATATTTTGTTGCTAGGATTCAAGACATGTAGATATAGAATCAAAAAAATTCATTGATCATTACATAAAATTCAATTAAAATATTGTATGAAAGCCGAATTCCTTATATTCTCATTTTAGAATGATAATGAGGGGAGGGATTTTTTATTTGGGAGAGTCCGAACCGAAGAAAAAGAAGGATTTCTTGATCTGCCTTTTTCATTTTTCCCTTATAATATATAAATAACTCAAAATTTTCTAATCCACAAGAACGAAATGCTTGTTATGCTTAATATCTTTAGTTTAATCGGTATCTGTCTTAATTCTGTCCTTTATTCGAGTAGTTTTTTATTCGCCAAATTGCCCGAAGCTTATGCCATTTTCAATCCAATCGTAGATGTTATGCCTGTCATACCTGTACTCTTTTTTCTCTTAGCCTTTGTTTGGCAAGCCGCTGTAAGTTTTCGATGAAATCCTTAATACTCTGCTAAATTGATGATGCATTCGATAAAAAAATTCTCAAAATTGATAAGATCAGATAAGTCTTACATTACGAACCCTCGATTCAAAAATCGAAATTCTTGTATATTGAATGAATAACCACAGCGATGAATTTGGATCAGCCTTTTACCCGTTCTGACCTTCCAGTGAGTATGGACTATTAGGTACTCCACAATACCTAATTATTGATATGACAAGAAATTTCGGGTAACGAATGAATAAAAATCTTATTACAAATAAATTCGTTAAAATAAAATGAAGTCTTTTCTTGAAAAGTCATTTTTTTTTTTTCATTTTTGGGGGTGTCAAAACAAATAAAATGGTATATGTGGTAAAAAATAGGTAATCTATTCCCCTTTTTCAAAAAAAAAAAAAGGATCTTGGAGATTGTGTAATGCTTACTCTCAAACTCTTTGTTTACACAGTAGTGATATTCTTTGTTTCCCTTTTTATCTTTGGATTCTTATCTAATGATCCAGGACGCAATCCTGGACGTGAGGAATAAAAAATTTCTAGTTTTTTTGCTTTTTTCTAAATTAATTCTTAATAATCTTATTTGTTTCATACATTTAACTATGATAAAATCAAGGAATGAGAATCTTTTCGAATTTGAAAATCCCAAGCGATCAGAGAAAGCGGAAAGAGAGGGATTCGAACCCTCGGTACAAATAATTCGTACAACGGATTAGCAATCCGCCGCTTTAGTCCACTCAGCCATCTCTCCTAATTCCAAATTTAAAATTTGTTATGTGATGTAACACGTGAAATAAAGATTGATAAAAATCTACCTTCTTTTATTTATTTTCTTTTTTCATTTTATTTATTTTTATTTATTTAATCTTATTTAACTTTATTATTATTTATTTTATTATATAATTCTATTATTAAAATAGAAATTAGAAATATTCTGAAATATTCTATAAAATATTCTAACAAATAATAGAAATTATTTAAATAGTTATTTAAATTTAAACTTAAACAAAGTATTTAATATTTAAATAATTTAAATAAAATAAAAGGAAAGGTATATATTTATACTAAATATTTATATATAGTATAAATATATTATGTATAAGAAAATATGTATAAAAAATGTATAAGAAAAAGATAGAAAAAAGCAATTGATCAGGAATTCAATATAGATAATGACTCAAAATGGATCTCCTCAATAGAAAGAATATCTTAGTTCTTTGATTTTATACGAAAGGTTTATTCTCCCGGCCTGATCTGCTTAAGTACTGGCCGGGACATTTCTTCTTTTATTCCAATGAATCCTTCATAGATCAAACGATTTAATTTGGAATTTATAGCAATCAAAAATACTTGTTATTGAAGCAACAACAACAAGAGAAATTTCCATTATCATTCCTATGATCGAAGTGCCATTTATTATAATTTAATTTAATATTTCTTTTTTATTCTTCTTTTTTTTTTTATTGATTTTTCTTTTTCTGAGTTTATTACTTAATTTCTTACTGTTGTCAAGTAAGGAATAAAAAAACACATATGATAATATATCATATATATATATATACATTAAACAATGTTAAATTACATTTAACATTGTTTAATATTAAAAATATTTCTATTCTAACATATTTCTATTCTAATAGAATAGAACTCAATATAACTCATTTACTTCTTCAAGAGACAAACTTTATTTGAACAGTTGAGATTCAATTGACCCGAATTCATAAGATCTGGCACTGGCAGTTTAAAAGAAGGTGAAAAAAGGGGGGGTCCATGTATACAGAATTTCTAATTTTTATAGTCTAGCTTCAATCACCCCTTCAGGCGGGAACCATTAGTTTAGTAATGACTTCCCAGCAAACGAAAAGCTTAACTTTTTATGTTATGCTATTTAAATTAAATTATGTTATTTAAATAAGCTTTCCGCTCTTCGCTTAGCTTCTTTTTATTTTTATTTTAAGTACCCGGCGAGACAAAATACGTGTCAACGCTAGAATTTTCATGATTCTGATGCT